CATCTGTTGGTAACATTCGTAGAATCTTCATGCACCAATCATGTGCAGGACGTAATAATGCTTGTTTAAGAGCATTGGGTATCGCAAATACCCGAACCTTACCAGCACCTTCTGCCTTTCAGGCCAATCGCCCCGGTGGAAAAGTGGTCATCACCTGATCATCTGACCGCCAGCGCCAACTGATTTTACGCTGTAAATAACCATAACTAAACGTAAGCAAATCAGAAAGCACCGGCACTACCTTATATCGAATCAATGGAATCGACCTTTGTATGGATCGACCAAGGAAACGACATTGCGTCCGGGTCTTCCTTCCGGGAAAAGAAAACGAGACGGCCAAAAGAAGCAGAAAACCGGCATTATATAACCTACAGACCACTCAAGACAGTTTGGCTGAAAAGGCCATAGCCCTTACTATTCAAGCCCGGCAAGAAGGATGTTTATCATTCGTTGCCGAAAGCAAAACCATTTTCTCCCATAATGATACTGAAAAAATATCCCCGGTGAAAAGGTGAGCGATACTTACTATCACTCACAACGACATTCTTTCTGTCGCGCACCGAGGAAGCCGACCATTGCGCACCGGAAACCTAACGTAATAGGACTTTCGAATAACCGAGGGACATAGCGCTCAGCCAACTCGACACATTGACTTCTAAAATCGATAAGCAAATCGACCTACTTTGACTTTGACTTTGCCCCTTCTATATACTGTTATGGAAGACTAATGTCTTATATTGAACAACTAAGTCCGTCCTGGCGCGCCCTCTTTTTAAGCTGCTTGCTGCTCGCCCCTATCTCTTCTAAAGGTCGGAAGAAAACATGTCTTTAGGAACATGGCTCGTCTCTCGTTACGTTATGCACTTCACTCGCTGCTCGCTGGCTCGTTCATTCACTTGCTCATGAACTCGCTGCTTCGCCAGGAAGCGACTAGTCGCCTCCTTTCCTCCGCCGAAAGATGCTTAGCCAGAAGCGACGAAGGAGGGGGGCTGGGGAAGGCCGACGACGTAATGAGGGGGAAGTCGAAGCTTTGCCCCTTGCTTTACAGAGATTGTTATGAACTGACTAAATGACTAGATTCTCCCGGAACGCTAGCTAAGCTAATAGTATTAGTTCCCTTCAATCAAATCAATAAGAACGCCTTCTGATTCAGGAACCCATTGAGGGGGGCCTCGGCCCGGGAAGGGGGGAGTGGCCGAGTGGTCAAAAGCGACAGACTGTAAATCTGTTGAAGGTTTTCTACGTAGGTTCGAATCCTGCCTCTCCCACTTGTTGTAGACTTCAGAGAAGAGAAAGGAGGCATTCGTCAGCGTAGGAAGGCCAACCGAGCGAAGCTCTTTTTTGTGGCCGTGCCGTGAAGTGAAATTGTATCTACTGTTAGTTAGAGAGGTTGGCGAACTACGTAGATCTATAGATTCCCCATCTATATCCAATCCCAACGAGAATAGAAGCGAGTCGCTTCCGGTGTACACAGCTTGTAGTCGTAGTCTTTTAGTCTCTGTAGTCGGCATTCCTACACGCACGCGCCCGCCAGAATGCCTCCTTGGTTCGGGACGAAGCCAAGCCGATACAGTAGATAGGCGAAGGAAGCGCCCCCCCGCGCCTGGGGAACGCTTTTTTGATGGAGGATTTACGAGGAGAGGTGGAAGAAAAGGGGATTTAGGAGTCTTTGTGCGAGCCGTATGCGGTGAGAGTCGCACGTACGGTAACGAGGGGGGTTCGCGTCTATACGTGTAGTGTGGTGGTTGGGCCTACCCACCCTATTTGTTCCATGATCTATGGGTCTACTGGAGCTACCCACTTCGATCAATTAGCCAAGATTTTGACCGGATACGAAATCCGATCTAGTGGTATTTTTATGGGGATTCTATCTATCGCTGTAGGATCCCTATTCAAGATCACTGCAGTTCCTCTTCGGGCGGCTGTAGGACGGACGGCCGCCTATAGGTGGTAGGGTAGGGTGGGTGGTACCGCTCAGATTGCGGCCAATCTTCCTAACCTTAGCGGGCCGGGCTTAGAGCGCGTGAAACTCATCACTACCTCGTAAGGGCGTTGAGACCATAGCATGTTACACGAAAGCGCCGCTTTCTCTGGAGTGTTGTCACACAGCTGCCCGCCTAGAAGAGCCACTCGCTCTGTAGTGTTGTCACACAAGATAAGCACGCCGCCCGCCTGCTGGCCGGGCGAATCGAAGTGATCTTCCGGTCAACTGTCCATCCAGTCAAGTGCAAAAAACACAGTGGAATCACGCAACGCACGCTGCTGGTGTGCTTCCTGCCCACGAGGAAAGCAAGAAGAGCGACAAGGTTCAGTTCAGATTTGACTGTTTGCAGCATGGGAGCTGATTACCCCATTAATCCCTGGGAACCATGAAAAAGAAAAAAGATATCTCGGTAACGAAAACTATAGGGGGCTGTATTGGCGAGATCCAACGGTGAACAGCTGCCCAAAATCAAAACCGCCTGGAAGTCCGAGGACCTTTAGTACCGTACCCTACCCCCGAACCAGCAGCCTTCGCGCCAAGCAAGACCACCCTTGTCCCTTTCCTTTCTCCATTCAGCCTCCTTCTTTGCTTTGTTCCAATAGAGTCTAAGGCAAAGCTAAAGTGGTTCGTATGCCTACCTTACCTACTTGACGAAAGGGAACGAACTTCGTTTCGTTTCCGGGTTTATGGATTGGATTCAGTCAGCGTCACTCCTTCCTTTTGATTGTGTCGTGACGCTTTGCGTCTGTAGCTCTTATTGGGAAGGGGGGGAGCGAATTTGACAAACTCAAAAAGTCAATTGTCGAGATAAGGTTATGAGCGCAAAGGTGCGCGTTATCAAGGAAATTGTCGAGATAAGGTTATGAGCGCAAAGGTGCGCTAGCGCGCCTTTGTATAGATAGCCGTTTTCTTCTCAGCTAGCGCGCACTTCGCAGCTAGTACGCACGTAGTTTTCTTCGCTGGAGTGCGCAGGAGCGCCTTTGATTTGTATAGATAGCCCTTTTCGATTGGTCGAGCGCTTCCAAAGCCTCTCTTTTTTCCGGCTCTTTCCGTCATTGAAGTAGCCTTTCGTCGCCCTCATTGAAAGAAGTCACTATCAAACAGCTCGCCCTACTGAAGTACCAAAGGTGCGCTCCGCCCGCTTACTAATGAATGGGTTTGCGACTGAAGGAAGCCCATTGACTAAAGGTTCTTCGGTTTCCTTTAGAATGAAAGTCGCTATGAAGCCCCTACTACTTTGATTCAAAAGGCGAACAGCCCCCCCCAAGACGTCGTATGGGGTGGGGTGCTTGTGGGAAGCTGCCTTTGATATGAGGAATTCCTCAAATGGGAGTAGTGCAAAAAAAGGCAAAGTCCGGTATTTGACGAAGATCTTTCTATCAATAGATAGGAATGAGTGTTCGATATAGGGGATAGGATCCATCTGCTCTCTCTCTCTAAATGTATGTATTGATTTTCTTATGTAAATTTAGAGAGAGCATCTATAACGATATAAAAGAAAATCGGGAGATGATAAAGGATACATAGACATCTAAAGGGATGTCTATTCTCTTCCTCTTGATTTTAGAGAGAAAAAAGAAAAAAGATATCTCGTTCATCTATCTATCCATTGATTCTATCTATGAATCAAGTAAAAAGAGTTCGTTTGTGAAGCCCCGAATGGATTTCCTCGTTTCTGCCAACGAAATGAACGCGGAGCCCGTTCCGAATGCTTATCCGATCCGGAAGTTCTAGCGAAGAGAATAAGATGCTGCTCCCCCTCCCTCTGTCTTTTCCCGCTTTGCAAATCTTCCCCTCTAACGCGGGCCGGGCGGCGGCGGGCGCGGGAGGAAGAAACCTAAGAGAAGTCTTAGGTCCTTTTTTTCACTGCAACACAGGAAAGCGCCCTCTCTTTGTCATCCCTGCAGCTCCCCAGAGGTTTGGTATTGAACGCATGGCGTAGCTAGGACCCTGTAAATCATGTTTGAGCCTATGTTCAAACCAAACCCACCCCATAGCGAAAGAATGCCCGCCAAGTTCAGATAAGGGAATGCTTCCCCCAACCACTAAAGGAAAGGCTCGACGAAGGGAGGGAGAGGGGAAGGAAAACGCTTTCGGAGATCGAGATGTCGATTTGTTTTTCATCGAAAACGAAGAAGGCCGAGGATGGCCTACGGTGCGTGTTATCTGAAGGGCGAAGAGAACACGCTTTTTCGACCGCGGTGGTATGATTGCCGGGCCCTCTCCTCGTTCCGCCCGCTGGCCTATTGGGATAGCAGCCTTTTTTTAGGGCTTTGCCTGCCCTTTCTAATAAAGAATTCCGGCTCGGCCCGGTAAAGCGCTGGCAACAACAGAAAGGAAGGGGTCCAAGTAGCTGCTGCGCCCGCCCACTGAGCAGCAGGTTCGGCATCTACTACAAAAGAGAGAATCCACTTCAGAGATAACCACGCCTCTGCTAGGCAGCGCGTGGAATGGCCGAGAGCAAACCTTTTTGGATATATAATCCAAGTCGAGAGTGACGTTACGGGAACAGCCGTCTGATGGAAAACAACTTTCACGTTCGGTTCAGAGAGCACTTTTTTCGTTGAGAATTCCTCGTTCCCTTTCGTGTGAATTCCCCAGCGGCGAATTAACAACTTGTGGGGCCCTATCTATTCCATCTCTCGAGCCTCGAAGAAAACCCCCCTCCCCTTCGGACGTAATATCTCTTTTGACTCTATATATGCGGGCACCTGATATCTATGAGGGTTCACCCACCCCGGTTACAGCATTCCTTTCTATTGCGCCTAAAATCTCTATTTCTGCAAATATGTCACGTGTTTCTATTTATGGTTCCTATGGAGCTACATTGCAACAAATCTTCTTTTTCTGCAGCATTGCTTCTATGATCTTAGGAGCACTGGCCGCCATGGCCCAAACGAAAGTCAAAAGACCTCTAGCTCATAGTTCGATTGGTCATGTAGGTTATATTCGTACTGGTTTCTCATGTGGAACCGTAGAAGGAATTCAATCACTACTAATTGGTATCTTTATTTATGCATCAATGACGATGGATGCATTCGCCATAGTTCCAGCATTACGGCAAACCCGTGTCAAATATATAGCGGATTTGGGCGCTCTAGCCAAAACGAATCCTATTTCGGCTATTACCTTCTCCATTACTATGTTCTCATACGCAGGAATACCCCCGTTAGCCGGCTTTCGTAGCAAATTCTATTTGTTCTTCGCCGCTTTGGGTTGTGGGGCTTACTTCCTAGCCCCAGTGGGAGTAGTGACTAGCGTTATAGGTCGTTGGGCGGCCGGAAGGTTGCCATGAGTCATTTTGGGGGACCGAAGGCAGTTCTCCGTGCACCGGACACGTAGCTTACCGAATCAGTTGCGACACGGATGGGAATGCATGCTACGAAAGAAAGGGTCGAGTCTGATACATCAACCGTCTACTCAATATCCTTGTACGAGTCCACAATCACTACACGAGATGAACCTGGGTTTGGTGAATTACAGTTGGCCTTAGGTGTAATAGGACTCCCAGTTACTGCGCGCGATCGTATACTGAGGTGCTCCCCGCCGGTTGTTGGAACGACGCGAGCCGGGCCGGGCCTCGATTCAGAAAGATGAGGGGAAAGAGGTGACTAATTCTCCATCTCATTGGGGGCGGAAAACGAATCGACATCTCGATGTGATACAGCCCCTTCTATTTTAGTTGGGAAAGAACGGCGAAGTCCATCCGAACCGTCCAATGAAGAATAAGAGGAGAGCAAAGCGCCAATGGCGCGCGAAGCGCATGCGGAACGGGCACGGAGAAAAAAAAAGTGTGGAGGCCTTCGCTTCTTTTTGAAGGCCCAAAGCAGTGCAGTGTTTCCTGGCCAAATCAAGGATTTGGGGCTTCTTGCTACATAATATATATTTAGTCATCTATATTCATAGAAAGATAGATCCATCCATCTATCCTATCCGATTTAGATTTGGATATCTAAAAAAGAATCGATTTCATTCAACGTTTGATTCAAAGAACTGCGCTTAGCCCCCCCGCTCATGAAACGGCTCTGCTGCAATGGATGGCAGAGGGTCCGTAGTACCCGAAGCACTGGAGTGATCCAGTAGCCGGGAAGGGGCCTAGAAGTGCCTACTACTACACCACAACTTGGCTCTACACATTTGCAGAGCTAACCCCTGTCCAGAGCTAAGGGGGGCTTCCATCCTTACTCCTTATCCCCATCTCAGCCCAGGCTAATGGGGCCGTCACTTATTCAGGGGGGAGAGTGGAGCCTCGAGAAGCACTGTTGAGAGGAAGATCCTGGGCCCCTCCTCATTCTCTACAGGGGTCTCTGCCCACATGGAAGCGGGGCAGAGATGGAAGAGATCGAACACGGGAATAAGAAGCAAGCTCGCCTTCCTTTTTGATCATTTTGATAGAGGGGGATGGAGAAAGTGGACAAAACAGAAAAACATTTCCCGGAAAAGAATCATCTTGAGCTCCTAACCCCCTTCGTAGAGCCGTGTATTTACAGTGATCCGAACCTGCCCGGAGCGAGCCCCCCTGAGAGGCAAGTGAAGTTGGTGAGCCGTATGATGGGCAACTATCTCCTGCGGTTCGGAGAGGACTCAGCTGTTAGTTAGTACCCCCTGGGTTTCGGGGTGGGCCCTTTCACTCTATTTTATTATATACGCTTAGCGAAAAGAATGTTTTTTGATACACCTAGGACATGGATTCTATATGAACCAATGGATCGTGACAAGTCGTTACTACTAGCAATGACTTCCTCTTTCATTACTTCATCCTTTCCATATCCCTCTCCCTTGTTCTCAGTGACTCATCAAATGGCACTCAGTTTATATCTGTAAGTTCGATCATTGACAAGGTTCAAAGAAAGGGTGGGCCATTGATAAAGAATAACTTATTCCAAACCACAATGCTAGCAGATGCGGGCCTCCGCTTTTCTTTGCCTTGAGAAGTTCTGACCGACCACAAGCGGTAAGAGTCCAGTCTTTGAACACCAGACTCTAAGAAGACTTTCATCAAACAAAGCCATAGAGAGTCAAGTCAGGCCTTTATAATCCATATGTCTTTTTTCACAGCGATTGTTTATTTGTTTATCGAGGTGGCAAAAAAATGAAACTGGTGACCAGAAAAGAGAGAGTGGCTAGCGCCCACGCCCACCCCTTTGAGAAAGCTCACCAAGGAGATAGTTAAATAGATCAGAGAAGGGAATCTTTATTGTAGAAGCTCAGCTCACTCAAATAGGGGAAGTTCCATAATCCAGATAAGAAGACCAGCCATCCTGCGGTGAAGACCAAAGTCACAGCAGACGAGAGAGGTAGGTTCAACACTCGTCGTCTCGTTTAGACAATGATGGAATGGGGGAAGAAGCCCTTATTTAGAAATGAAAAACTAACTAACACATTCTCTTTCTCTTTTAGTCGCTTAGAGCGCATTTGAGGCTCTAAGCTCAAGCTCACCTTTCGCATACTCTCCTCGATCGTCTGATCCAGTGATTAGTTAAGTTAGGAGAATGGAGGATGTATCGAATCGGATCACTGCTCAGCTGCTCGGGGCATTGATCAATGCTGAGTGTCCATCATCGAAACTGAAAGCAAAGGAAGCCTTGGTTGAGCTGTCAGAGGTCCGGAAGAAGCATCCAATCGGAATTAGCTTACAGCAGTGACAGGCTAGGTGATTGATCCTTTGATTTAGTCCTCCCAAGCATTTCCAAGGGTGACCATTAAGAAGAGTCCAATCTGAGCGATCAGACGTCCCTGGGTTCGGGTTCCGCTCCTTCTCATTCATATTAATTGCAGTTCCTTGGGCTTCCTTCTTCTCATCTGGGAGCTGGGACTTATACAATTCCTCCCACAAGGGCTACGGCTTTCATCCTTACACCGGGGAAAGCAGATTCTTAAATAAGGGAGTTCCGTCCTCGGTTGACAGATTCTTAGGCTCAATCTCAGGTCTCCGTCTTTGCTTGGCAGTTCCAGGGATTGGCTGTCAGGCTCGTCTTCTTTGTTTCGTTATGTTGTTCCTATGACCGTTTGAAGACGGGGAAACGAGTTTAGATGGGCATAGATATCTAGGCTATCGGGAATGGGCGATTTCAACCCATCAATCCGAGGCAATGGACCGGCTTTGGCATGACGTAAGCCTTGTTCGACTCAGGTCAACACTTGGTTTGGTGACTCGTTTTGGATAAGACAACTCGCAGGAATGGCACCCAAAAGAGCATAGCCCAAGCCTTCATATTAAATGCAGTTCAGGGGAGTGCCTTCTTCTAATCATGGCAGTGTGGAACTAAAACTAAGACTCCGGGTGCGAAGTTCAGGAAATCGGTGGCTTGACTGAATCTTTTGTTCCAGAATCAGTTGTGAAATGGGGAATCTTCAAACCAATGACAGCGAGAAGGCCCCTGTAGGCGGATTCCAATGAACAAGCAACAAACACAAGCATGAGAGGAAGAAGGAGTGCATTTCCAGTATCTGATGCTGCTCCTTGCTTGGCAGATTAGGAACTCAAAAGAGAGAGCGAGGCAATCGTAAGATTGTTTGGGGTTGTTGCCTGTCAGTTGAATGACTGTGAGAATCAGAATCCAATCATATGATATGCATTTCTGTCGACTTCCTTATTCTAATCGGGTAGCGTAAACTATAAAGATGACTCCCACTAGAGGTGCGAAGTTCACCCAAGCACTGCGAAAAGCATCAGCTTCAATCATTGAGTTCCGCCCAAGAAGTCACCCTTCCGCACATTGATCTATTAGTGGACAATAGAGTTTACTGCTGTCTTTTATGGATGGCTTCTCCGCTGTAAATCAAATGTTGATGGCGGAGGAGGACAGAGAAAGGACATCATGAATAACTCCATGGGGCACGTTCTGCTACCGGGTCATGGCCTTTTTACTTCAAAATGCCGGAGCAAGATATCTTCGGGCGATGACCGCTTTATTCCACGACCTTATAAAGAAGTCGAAGTATACGTGGACGATATGATCGCAAAGTCCTGGGAAAGAGAGGATCATCTATGGAATTTGCAGAAGCTTTTTTACCGTCTCGGGAAATAGAGGCTGCGATTGAACCCTCATCAGTTCCTCTTTGGTGCCACATCAGGAAAGCTTTAGCTTTATTCTCAGTCAGAGAGGGATTGAAATAGATCCCGCCAAAGCAAAGGCGATCATCGAGATGCCGCCACCTCAAAGCTCAAAGAGAGAAAGAAGGAAGAGGCTTTGACGGAAGGATAGAGTATTATAGCCGCTTCATCGCCCGTCTGACGTAAATTTGCGAGCCGATTTTCATTTAAAGAAAAACTCGCAATTAAGCAGCGGAACGAGGAATGTCAAAAGTTGAGTTGATTAAGCCTATTCTCATGAACCCGCCGGTCTTGGTCCCGCCCGTGCCTGGGCGGCCTCTTTTACAGTATCTTTCCACAACCGAATCTTCGATGGGATGTGTCTTGGGACAGCATGACGAAAGAGGTCGGAGGAAAGAAAGAGCAAGTCATCTACTACCTGAGCAAGACTGACGTCGGATATTATCTTACGAGACGCCTCTGGAAAAGACTTGCCTTGCAAAAGTTTGGGCAACCCAGAAGCTCATACAAACCATGCTGGCCCACTCGGGGCTGCTGGCCCGAATGGATCCTCTGAAGTCTTTGTTCGAGAACTCTTTCTAGGATTCGTAATGCCCTTTTTTTGTTTTGTTTTGAACTTATGTCACTCAGAAATCCATCAAGGGCCTGAAATCAAACCATCGCCGATCACTTGGTGCTGCCACGCACCCCGTCCCGGCCTACGAACCGTTGAAGACAGACTTCCCCGATGAAGACCTCTTGTTTGTCACTGCGGAAGAGCCCAATAACTGGCAGATGAACTTCGACGGAGCCTTTAATGACTCCGGAAATGGTATAGGGATAATTCTGATGTCCCCAGAGGAAAGACTATTGATCCGCAGACTGAATTTTGAATTACCGGCACGGCATTGATTTCGAAGCCTGTATAGCCGGGCTCAAACTTGCCATTGACATGTCCATTAAGCGAAGCGCCTCGATGTGAGGGGAGATTCCAAGCTAGTCATAAGTCAGACTAATGGAAACTGGAAAACAAGAGACGAGAATTTTCTTCCTAAATGCTCGAGGTTTTGATTTCTCAATTTGATGAGATATCGTTCTCCCATGTCCCAAGAGACAAGAATCGCTTCGTAGACGCTCTGGCTACTCTCGCGTCCATGACCGAAATGCCAGAGAGAGCCACCATGAAACCATTTTGGATTTTCAAGTTTTATATGAAAAGCGCATCAAGGCTTCGCGAAAAGGGAAAAGTCTGAAAGGGTTGAAATGCCCAGCATCGGAAGGATCAACATCGCAGAATGAACCCGAAGAAGTCCAGTGGGTTGAAGAAGAGAAAGTTCGCGATGGACGCCCTCCCGTCATATTGCATTGAAAATGAATTTCCTGCCAAAAAAGAGTTTCCAGAGTTTGCGGGACCGTAAGATTGTGCGAAAACTGGCCACCCGCTATGTGCTTGCTGTGCGGGGAACAGCTCTATAAAAGATCATTCAACCACGTTTTCTTGCGCTGCCTAACAGAGGAGGAAGTCCTGCAAGTGATGCATGAGGTGCACGCCGGAGTTTGTGGCGGGCATGTCAATAGCATGATGTTGGCCAAGAAAATCATGTTTTTTTCCACCATTACGGCCGTCCTGTCCGCTGGCTTTTTAAAAGCGACCTTGTTTGACCACTTCACGAACAACACTCGTGCATTTCCATTATTATGGGTTGACTAGCAGGAGTAGCGGCTTCAGTAGCTTATCAGGGGTACCTCCTGTAGTGGAGGAGGCAAAGCACCTGTGGTAGCATCACGGCATAACCTTTTTATTTACAATAAGGACTGGTACTGAACTAGTAGATACGGTTGAGTCAGTTGTTAATCTAGAAGCGGTAGAAGTGGTAGTAGCATACCTTACATATCAAGAAGCTAGAGACAAGTGATGGCTTTCCCTGTACAATAGACCCAGTAGATCCAGTTGATTATGCTCGCGCTCATGATAGGGATTCAGTTTATGGCGTTTTGTTCAGTTCCTTATCTAGAAGCATACCTGGATATATACTCATAGTGGCTTCCATACCTATCTCCGGTAGAGCTAACAGCATATCAACCTATGACTAGTAGACCCAAGATCCAGCAGTATACTTTAGCATTTACAGATCTCTTTCGTTATCCTATTATCCGGTCACCGGTAAGATCTGATTTTATTTAAATAAGGTTACCATACCCGGCGGGGAAAGGAACAGGGGTATAGGCAGTTGACTTAGTGAACTGAGCTTAAGTGGATTATGCGGATTAAGCCATATATTAAGCCGTCTAAGTCAAGCCCATCTAAGCCAGCCTTAGCCAGTGATCTACCGTGTATGGATCACTGGCTAAGCTTCTATACCCGGCCAGTCGCATATGCAGTAGCGTAAGATCGATACCCCAATGCACCCCAACCACGTGATCGAGACCTATACCCCTCCCGCGAATCCCTTGCAGCTTTCGGGCCGTAGTTCCTTCCTTTTCGGGGAGCTGGAGCAGTAGCAGGAGAATCGGGAGGTGAGGAAGAAAAGAGATCCAAGGCAGGTCGAGCTCTCGTAATCGATCGCTTATATGTCCATTCCGTCCTGGCTAGCGAAGTAGGGGCTGCGCTTTCTGGTGCAGTTGCTTGCTTGCTTGGTTGCCGGGTCAAGGCGACTTGTGTTATTCTTCTTTCGCGCTAGCCCTTTGCTTCTTTCTGTAGATCTTCACACTCTTCTAAACGAAGAAAGAGGGATTCGCGCTACCTCCTGCTCCTACAGAAGATCGATTGGCGCAAAGACGTTGACGATCGATTCCTGATTCCCAAAAGGGGGTTGTTGCCGACCCTTACATCATCATAAAGAGAAGAAAGATATCCCAGGACCGGATTCATGACTAGCGCGAAGGCCTAGCGAACAAAGAAGCGCAGCCCCTTTCTTGCTTAGTAAGGCGCAGCCGTTTTCTTGCTGGCCTTTTTAGCCTTGGACGGACGAAGTCGCTGCTGTTCGGCTTTCGAGTTCCGATAGAGGTGTATTATTTACGGAAAGCTTAGGTATTATTTGGGAGTCGCCGCTTGCATGCAGGTTTATCGTTCATGAATTCACTTTTTTTTATAGTTAGGGGTTTCGACTTCCTGTTGGAAAGTGGAGTTCCAGGCGAGAGTGCGGGGTTGAAGACACACAGAAGTACAAAAGAGGCTAGCACGAAGCAGGTGACTGCGTCGCAGGGCATAAAAAAATTTTGATATCGATGGACCGAACGATTCCTCCCGAACGGACTTGCCCCTTATGCTCAACTTCCCTTTTCTTACTGACGATCCTCCACCTTTAGCCTTTCTTCAAAGACTAAAGCTTGACTAATGCCCCGCAGGAGGAAGATGAATGGTTAACGGCCAAACCCTTTCTAAAAGCCGTAGGCTGATAAGGCCTTCCAACCACTTAGGGTGAATATGACTCTGTCTCGCTTTCTTTTGATTAACTAATTTTAGTTAACTGATCCTGATCTTGAGACGAGTTTATAGCATAGGAAGTAGTGCATTCCGAAAGAAGGAAGCTCAATTAAGACCCACTTTCCTCGCCTTTCGGAAGACCATCCGGCGCTGCGCACTAGCTATTGTACGACGCAGAAAAGAGCTCGTTCTCTATCGTGGTGTGAAACCAACCAATTCATTAAATAGGGAATGTCTCCCTCTCTTTATTTGGTGAAAGCAATGTTCTTTGTTGGGAAAGGGAAGGGGAAAACCTTTCCACTGGACGCTCCTGGGGAGGATCTCTCAACGCCCAGAAAAAGAGAAAGAATCAAAAAAAAGAGAAAGAATACTAGTCCGCATAAATATCAGAAGAGGAGAATAGGGACTTTCTTTCCCGGGTGTAGTAAGGGGAATGAAATAGAATGGAAATTCCACAACTAATTGTGATTGAAGCTAATTCAAAGCTATAAGCTAGCAAGTTAGGTGGGTATATAACCAAAAGAAAGGCAACAGAGACAACAAGTCCTGACTTTTCAACAGAGGCCTGTAAAAGGGCGCTATTAGGTAGTAGGCTCTTCGGCGGCAATCGATGCATATCGGCCAAGCTGTATTTGAAGGGCCATGTGGAAAAGATCATTCCCAAATGTTCTTTCATGTCCGCCAACAAGTTCTTTCTTATATACGTGTGTAGTTAGCAGTATGTACGTTAGTGTGGATTCGTGTATTTGTGACTTTTTTTGTCGGCCACCGTATGCCTCTATCTCTATCAATAAGCGCAAAGGGGGCTAGGAGCTTTTAGGCAGGGCACCACGCACCCTAAGCAATAGCACTAAAGAGGCGATAGCGCGAGAAGGAGAGCTTAAGAGAGCTCCCCACCAAACTAGCTAGCCAAGCAAGCTTCAGACCTTTGATCCGTTGAAGGCCGCCAACTAGCATATATATCGAGAGGAGCAAACAAAGCAATAGCGCTCAGAGAGGGCAGTGGAAAAAGGGGCGAAGAATCCTCTGCTGATGAAACATATGCTGAGACAAAAGCAGAATAGGAAGCCTTTCCTGCTAGACCAGAGACTTCGGATGGGGGTCTTTCTTGCCCCTACGTCCCAATAGACTCTATTGAACCATCCGGCGTAAGGTAAGCAGCGTCAAGCCGGAGCATTTGAGCATCTGAATCCACGGATGAGACTTTTCTAAGTCAGGTGACGAAAGTAGGGCAATTAGTTTACCAAAGTAAGTGAGTTTCGTGCCATGATTCACCACCGTTGTTTACTCAACGAAAGATGTCATTCTTAAAAAAGTCGAACTCCTGCATCTGCATGTCCAGTGGTATGGGACCTCACAAGGAAGAGGAAAGATGCGAGCGGCTCCTTATGAGTAGCCCTACAAAGAAGCAAGACCGCGAAGAGACCAGTTCTCCCACCTTTCATCCTGCTGGGGAAGGGCGCGTTAGCGAACTTTCTCCAGTCAATCTTTCGCGCAGCTCAAGCTATCTATCTTACTAATAATCAGAAAGGGGCTCCTGCTGATCAAAGTAGCTGCTAACAAACCAAGAAGTTCACTTTTCCTTCTTTCCTGCCCGGTGCTCATTTTGGCAAGATCAGCGGGATGCTTCCAGCGTAGGATAATGGAGCGTGGGTTTCAGAATTCCTACTCTTAAGAGTATCCTACTTTCTTATCCGTAGATTTTATCCAACTCTTAGAACACACGAACACATGACTAAGAGGGAGAGTGCACACGAACCCGAACAAGAGGGGTAGGAAGAACAGGAAATCCACAGGGTTGCGTTATTCTTTGATTCTGCTTTTCACATGAATGAGACAGAACGGAACCTGAACCCAAGATTTCACCCTTGACTCTATCTGTTTGTGATATATTCACCAAGGGGCACACAACATCATCTTCAAATCGTACAGTACACAAGTTGCCAGTGATGTAAATACCTGTCAACTTGAGGGGGAATGTTAGAGAAGAGTCCAGGTTCATGAATCAAGCCCAGGCCCTTGAGTTAGACCCAAGCAGAGCCCACGTGTAGTGTGTGTATATAAATATGTGTGTAGCCCATCTCATAATGAAACAGAGAAAATACAAAGGGTTTTACGTTTCTCTCTTGTCTTCTTCTTCTTCTCTTCATCTTTCTTCTACAAAATCCTAAACCTGATAACATATAAAGATTTTCATGGCGTCTCCCTGATCGATCTTCTTCATTAATCCTCCAGATCACGTCATTCTCCTGGCCCGTTCGGCTGTCAGTCTTCAGGCCGTGCCTCGCCATAAAATCTCTCATTCTTACGGGGGCGGAAAACTCATCTTCTGGATCAAGCAAGAACCAGTCGTTTCCGTCCCAAAACCCCATCAAAACGTAACCCAATCTCTGCTTTCCGCGACTTCCCACCCGCGACACCTGCGCCCCATCTGTAACCCGCGACAACTCTATATTCTATCATTCAAACCCCTAATCTCGCTTGTCATTTTTCAGATCAACTCTCTTTTACTCCGAATGTCATCTTTCAAAGAATTTCTCTCTGAAAAGCTCTCCAGTGAAAAGATTCTTCTCTTGAAGGGGGGTAATAAAGTACTCCCTGCTGCCCGTAGCTATGATCTTATGGGCCATCTTGATGGAACTTCAAAACCGCCTGCAAGATATTCCTCTGACAAGGGCGACACTAGTGAAGAGACACCAGAATTCCAGAGATGGAGAGATCAATTTGGAATGAATTTGCGTGGATAAACTCCACACTTACGTAAGCTGTACTTGCTCAAGTGTTAGACATGACTTCGGCTCATGAGGTCTGGACAGCTCTCACCACCTCATATGCTAAAGTCTTTGAAGCGTCACTCATGCATCTTCGAAATGAGCTGCAAACCTGTCGAACAGATTTTTTTGATTTCAAGAATATCGCGATCAAACATCCAGTCGATGAGCAAGACAAGGTCCGCTATACGTTGGCAGGCCTTGGAGATGAGTATAAAATGTTCATCACGTCCGTCCGGAAACCCTTTCCTTCTTTCTCTGAACTCGCTTCTCGATTATGAAGCCATGTTTTCTACTGGAACTGCATCTTCATCTATCACTAACTCTCAATCTGTAACTACCGAGCCCACACATACCTTCGACACTCTGATTGGTCAGGCTCAGGGTGGTCGAGGAAGAGGTAAAGGCAGAGGAGGTCCGGGTCGCAGTCATTTTGGCAGAGGACGTGGACAGTGGAAAGGAAACAAAAAAGATTTCCACTTTCAGCAGCAGTCACAATGGCCACGTACACAAAATCAACAAGAATTTGGTCAATTTCAACAACAATATCAGCAAGGTCGAGGTCTCTCTTCGGAAGGTCTTCTTCTGGAACCGAAAACCCCTCCTTCGTATCGTGGATCCAGACCATTCAATCCCTATGTTTAAGCTGTCAGATTGGTTTTCGAACCAACCACACCGCTGCAACCTGCAAGTTTCGGTATACATCTTCTCCAACTACCACACCGCAGGCTCTCTCTCATAGTATTAAGAATCTTTCCCTTCCATCTCCGCTATTACGTAAGGGGCCGGCTGGGTGGTCGACACTGGTGCCACCAATCACATTTCTGAGGACTTAAGTAATCTGTCTAATAAAAAACCATATACTGGGTCTTCTCGTATTGTGTTAGGTGATGTTCTCTTCCCATTACCGACTCTGCTTGCATTGCTTCCTCTTTTGGTAATTTGTCCATTCCAAATGTCTTTCTTGTCCCTCGCATGAAACGAAACCCACTTTCAGTTCTTCAACTAACCCCTTTCAATGCTACTTTCTAATCTTTCCTGATTTTCTTCTGGAATTTAAGGATCTTCAATCGGGGAAACTCCTCGCTACGCTAAAGGGGTCCGACGCTGCCTTCTTTATTTCCTCCAAAGTGATGCGCGCCCCCAAGCACGCCCGCCCGAAGTAGCATCCTTAGGCACGTCCTTATCGCGGGAGGGGAAGTTCAGAAAGATTCATAGTCTCGAAGACCCCCTCGTTCTTTACCTACCTATACGACGAAGACTTCCCCGATCTTCCGTCTATAGTAGGAAATTCCAGAGTTTCGAGATCGTGATAGGGATGAAGAATTCAGTGATAGGGGTAGAACCTACCGAGGGAGAGCTGTAAAACGCAAGGATGCTTCGGGCTCTTGAACCGACTATGATGCTCTTGGTTTTGCCGATTGAGTAGCACTAGCACCGCCCGTAGCTGGAGGAGAGGCCCGCGTAGGGATGGGAAGTGGCTAGAGCAGGGGTAGCTGGAGTCGATTCGGTTGATCCGATAACAGATGGTTGGGTGAGATGGATAACTAGGGCACAGTATCTGGTATACTCACCCGCACCATAAGCATCTGTAGTAGAGTCCTCAGTACTTAGTGGTTAGTAGCGCCCTGGGAAGCATAGCCGGTTGTGCGCCCGGCCCGGCATACCAATGAGTAGCATACCCTCCGTGCGAGGAGCGTGATTCTTTCGAAGAATAAGGGATTATTCGGTTTTCTCCTTTGAATGTATAGATAGATCGTTTATTCCAAAACCCAATAAACCAGGGAAGCTACGCCCTATTACTCAACTACATAAAAACTACTATTGAGTATTGTGATGGATGCAATTTCTCAAGTATTGAATGAGGGCTTTGCACTTCGCGGTGCCACCTCTCACCTATCAAGGTTCTTTCTTTCCGTTTGTTTTACGAGAACTTGTCGCGTCATAGAGAAGGGTTCCTGCAGCGGTTCTGTAATGTCAACTTCCGTCAGGTTGATTGGCTTTTTCCAGTACTCTCGTACTAGTTGATGCTAGGCTTTTGCTTTCTCGCAGTTCTCCCTTTAACATCCATCCCCCAAATGAGTGTAAGTTCAAAACAAAAAAAACGGATTTTTTCGTCTCCGTACGTTCACTTCGTGAACTACACTCATCCTTTCGGGGTCATTGTAGATAATAGAACGACGCCTGGATGTAGCTGTAGTTAGTCTAGCCCTTGGGGTAAGCCCCCCAAAGCTGGCCGGTAGGGCTCTGATCGCAACCTGGTCATTTTTGCTTTTTCATCATCGAGAGGTGTTCAGTGTACCGTACTGTATCGAAAAGAATGCATTGGATGGATGCCCGGGCATTGAGAAGGAAGGACGCTTTCAGAGGCCCCCATCTACATCATCGCACGACGAAAACTAGGACTACAGACGACCAATCCCCGATCGGAAAACGAACATGTTCTATGCCCCGTCCACGGTTTCCTTGTCGACGCGAAGGACAGGCAGCCCAGACTACATAATGGACTTGGTGGCCCGATTGCAACCTCATGGTACAACAAATGCCCGAGCATCCCCGAGGAAATTAGCGGAAATCTCAGTGCTAGACCAAAAAATCAAGGATTCTGATCATAGTCGTTCAGCGCGTCAAGTTGACACTATAGCTACAGGCAAGTGTTTAAGGTCGTGATTTCTCATTCAATGGCCTCACCATTCTCATTCCCATGTACAATCCGACATCTAGTATTTCACCCGCAGGCTATACTGTCAAGCAAGGAAGGCGACCTCAAAGACTGGCGGCTAATTCGCGTGACGAAAAGCTAGGTTTTATTCCATCTCTAGTGACTGTAAAAGAGTTGGATCGTTCATAGATGACATGCTTCTAAAGACTGCTGCTCAACGGCGTACGGCTGACGACAACGCAAGGCCGTGTACCGAAAAGCTGCCACCCGCACCAACGCCTGAATTTGACGGACGCATGATAGCTACGAAATGTGCCGAGCCTATGTCCTTCCCGGGACAGTGTAGAGCGAACTTACCCGATTCTTCCCGAATCTTTTCAGACAAGGAGGGAACAACATCCCGGTCCGATGTTGGTTTTCCAACCCGACAGGACAGTCTTCCCAAGCGCCCGACTCAACGAGAATATAGCCTCATAGCTGGCACGGCGAAGCGTATCGTCCCCTATCTTTATTGCACCCCGGACACCCCGTTCCCCGATTGACACCTGACAGCCCTGAGTTCTACCCGATCATCCCCAGATATAGATGCACAAGTCACTCTCTCCTGATCCGCGACCGTGACTGAAATTTCTTAGCAAGGTATTCAATTGAAAAAGGGACGGGAATCAAGTAGTAGTGAGTAAAAGTGCTCAGAGAAGCGACATGCATATTCTAGCTAGCTAGCCAATTCATTTCGAGGGTAGCAATGATGAGGTGCAGCCGTCCGCTAACAATCGCCAATTTCGTGTCAAGCCATAAGCGATCCTCTCTAAAACTGTAGAAATCGAGATTTCGGGTCATAGGCATTTTTCCTACCCTACCCCTACACTGTGTAAGGTAAGGCAAGCAAGTGAGATTTTTGAAACATATCAGATACTCACTACTACTTAATCAAACGAAATTTTCTGGAATCTGGCATTTAGCGACAGGTGGATAATGTATTAAAAAGACGTCAATTGCGAGAAGAGGTCTTGCTGCGCGCTGAGTTATTACCGTAATGCATGATCAAATCAAAGAAAGTGATGACCATGCTGCTTACGCGCTTAAGCAACAAACCAAGCGAAAAGGTCACTCTTGTTAAGAACAGAAAATCTCGTTTTTGTGTGACAAAAGCTAAACATAGCAGTCGTCATCCTGAAATCGACTCATGCTTACTGTGCCCACTACCTTTCCAATAACCCATACGCTTCGCTTTCTCCTGCACCGGATGGATTGATTGATCATAAAACAGATTGGTGAGCTGCTGCTTGATGAACCGTGCCGCCCTTCAATCGCCGAGAGTTTCGCTAAGAACGTTCAAAACTCACTCTAAAGGGAAGAGTTAGCCGAACTTCCAGTAAGCCATGAAGAGAATTCCTCTTGTCCGTCGAACCGCTCCGACATAAATGTCATCCAAAAATGCCGGGAAAGCTTGCGCAAAGCGGATTCCAACAACTCGCCTAAATTCCCCAAAACCTATTCGAACAGGCGGCGCATACCAGGCTGGTTTTTAAGCTCAGTCGGGGACACCGTAGCTACGGGCAATAACAATACACCAACCTGTACATATGGAAAAATCAACCACTAGGAGAATGACGAGCTAACTTACGTTCTGTTCCATCTGAGTCACGCACCTATTTGAGTGAAATGGATAGTGCATTTGTTGACTACTTTATCTCATAAGAGCACAAAAGAAAAGAAGAGAAATTTATGTGATTTTGTTTACTTTATCTCATAAGAGGATGGTAGGGCATTGCAAAAACGAGCGGCTCGAACGTTTGAACGTGATCTTTTGGTTTCTTTCTGCCTTCTCTAGTTCATTCTAATCTCTTTCTTTTGCTTTGGTTTCTTTTTTAGTTGTAGCCTGCAGAAGTGCGAGGTTTAAGCTATTACGTGAGCTTAAATCGTGGGCCTGGGAATTCATATCTACTCATGTAATTCATCTTGAGAGTTCTAACTTGGTAGATTGCTAACGCCTGCATCATAACTAAAGTGCCGCCGTGCCCTGCCTTCCGAAGCATGGGAAGAAGTTTAGCTGGTCCATGAGTTAGGCCGGGTTTTTCTAGCTACCCCTTGCAAAATGGCTCCTCCTCTCTGCCTCCCATCGAATCTTTCTGATACCCTTTTCCTTATTGTCCAGCTGATTGATCATCATAAGTGCATTTAGATTCCCAACCCCCTTTGAAAATACCTTGTGGTAGAGAGCGAGCGTCCCGGTCGTCGCCGTGGGCGTAGTCTTAACCAGCCCAGCACTAGAAACTGGCCCCTGCAGCGCAAGCCGGAGTCCAGTGAAGGCCCGCAGCAAGGGGTGGTGGCTGGACCGCTCACATTGACCAGTGCAGAGCGGCAGCGGTCTCCAACCACCAACAGAGTGGCGACTCCACTGAGTACGAGTTTGATCTCTTGATTTACGGCGGGAGACGTAATTTGATTAGATTTCCGCTCCCCCTATGCTGGTTAAGTACTCAGCTGGCGACCGTCTCCAAACTCTGTTGAGTGCTTTGTCCAGCAGTTAGCCTTCTGTCAAATCTACGATGGCATAATAAGTCAATGATGGAGAAACCTTCCCTTTTTAGTCCTCTGGCATTAGGACCTCTGGACCCTATGCCAGAGCTTTCCCTCCTCACCTACATCCGAAAGGTGCAGAATGTTTACAGAATAATCCTGCTCGAATAGTTCCGATGGCTCTGCAGCCTGCATTGCGTTGAGGAGGAAACAGTAAGCAGCACACGTAATAGGGGCTGTTCGTCCTAACTTGGGACGGGATAGCTCTTGACTGGTTCAAGCAGTTGGCCCCAGTCTCTATCAGAGGGTGGTATGACATTTCCATTTCCATAACTGGTTCGGGGTCAAACCTGATTCCCCTCACAATGAGGAAGAAAACCCGTCACTTTTACGAGAAGAAGTCCTCAACGTGGACTGTATAGAAGTTGTATAGCCTCCTCCGACAACGAGGTGCACAAACGAAAACGAGGAGGAAGAAGAATGGGAGGATCTCATCCAAAAGTTCTGTCAGACCCTAGAAGATGCTGAAGAACTGAGCGCTGCCCTCCCAACCATGCCAATAAACTCTGTAAGTAAGTCCTATCTTCCCAATCTTCTCGATAAAAGAGTAGCAGTGGTAGTCCCTGCCGAATACCAGTTTGAAGAATAAAAGACTACCCAGCTACAAAGCCAAATCACCTCTTCTGCCGGGCAGAAGGGAAATTGCAACAACTATTTCTTAGATAGGGCAGAGCCAAATTCGAAAGGATGCTAACAAAGGCCAAAATGAAGGCCTTGTATTTCCGTTGGACTCTTATTGGCCTCCTTGAGTAGCCTAAAGTCAAGTCCCATCATTAAGAAACTGGGACGTTTCAACAAATCAATCAGTCCCTTCCCTTCTAATGGTAAAGTAAATCAGCATTTGACTTGAAAATTGCGTTTTCTCGAGTTTGTTTCATTTTTCATGTTTTTTTCTGGTCACTTTTTTCCGTGTCCCGACCATGTTACTCATGCCAAATGTGCAGGTCGCACACTTTCCTCTCATCCTTCGGTTGTCAATCAGACGTCGCGGATCCCTCGGTCTTGCAAAGGAAGGCCTCCTGTGGCCTACTTGACCCTGGGGTCAATTCTGGGGTATAAAGGATTTGACCATGATGCTCAAGGGTCCATCTGGACGAGATTCGGCACAGGAAGCAACATGGCACCAGCGGATGAACGAGCGATGCGGATATTGACTGAACAGCTCTTGGAGAAAGGACTCAGGTAAGAATTGCACTTTAAGAACGGAGGAAGCCGTTATACAGTGTATTCCTTCCGTCGTTGTTGTCGCTCGATCAAGAGGAAGAATATACGGGCTCAAAACCAAACCTATCTCTCATAATGCCGCCTACGAGAGTGAGGAAGTGAGTCTAGAGAAAGAAGGCATTCTCTGACAGCGGGGAAGAGGAAAAAGTTCTCTCTCTCCGGCGTACGAATAGAGTGTTTTCAATGAGTCTGATATGCGTGAAAACAACTCCCTCATTTTATGAAAAAAATGGACAATGAAATGCATAAGGGCGCTCCCAACCTTCTCCTGCTGAATGGATCGCTGTCTCTGATAGAGACAATCGCTCACTCCTGTAGTTCACATGGAATGAACTATTCTTTGGGCCCGCATCGGCAGCCCTTGCAGATGCAATCAAGGAATCCACTCCCGTTTCATCAAATTTCTCTTTTCTTTTCTTTCTGTCCTGTACATTGGGATCCGTAACCACTGATGTAAAAACGTAGGAATTATAGAAGTGGGCCAGGTCATTCGGGGCAAGCGGATTTCGATGGAATTCCTTTGAATTGGACTTTGAAGCAAAATTAGACGCGGATTTGAAGTCGCCGATTCATTCCCCTTTTTTGGCCCGGGTCAGGAGAGCTGAAAGGAGAGTCAGTATAGAATACTGGTAACCGCTGACGAAAGCCATTATACGTTTGGGAATAATCAGAGTGACGAACAATTCACCAATGAGCTAAGCCTTTGTAGGCGAAGAATTGGGGACAAAGGAGATTTCGACTAGCACTTCCAGAGTCAAGTAGACTTCCCTGCGTTCCCAAGAGCATCCCCTTAGTATCCCCGGCCAGTAGCAA